ATACTACACATACCAAAAACATAGCAAAATCCTAATAACAACCTATTCTATAGATATTTGGACTACAGTTGACAAACAAACAAAACCAGCAATATACTTTATTAGTATCGCATATAAATCTAAATGGGGCGTGGCCAAGTGGTAAGGCAACGGGTTTTGGTCCCGCTATTCGGAGGTTCGAATCCTTCCGTCCCAGAACATATATATTCTATGAGAATATAGATTGCTTTTTTAACAATGTTCTGTTTAAAATCGAAATGTTAGCTGGAATGTTATTGTTGTTTCTTATTTTTTTCTTCGATGAATCTTTTTTTTTTTAACTGAATCGAGATGCGGAAGAATCCATATTCCCTATCTCGTATTCTCTACCTCCTAAATTAGCCTAATTAGATTCAATTTTATTTTTTGTAGATTTCTTGACTTTTCGCCAAGAGGGGGTTTTTGGTACTAATTAAATTCACTAAGTCTCTTAATTCTTAATCAATGAGTTAGGCTAAAATAGCAAAAAAAGGAGCAAAAACTGTACTTAATCTGGACTTGTTTGGCTTTGTGCCTAGACAGCTCGCATTTCGTAAAAATAAAAAAGACTAGGACACCCCCTTCTTTTCTTTTGATTTATGCTATGCTGCATTAGTCCCATAGAATGGGGTAGATAGAAGTTAATCAGTAATGGGAAGGCGTTCATTTCAATATCTATAAACGGTGACAATTGCTCAGTCTATTTGATCGAATTGATAGATACGAAACCCTCCCCATTCTTTGGATTTTATCAATCAGATGAAAAAAAAAAAAGAATACGAATTAAAATCTTACCTTACATTAATCTTTTTTATCCATCTCATAAAAAAAATTGGATTTGTTGTTTGGTGTATTTATCTATTTTAAATCATTGAAATCGTTGATGATTCAATAAATAAAAAAAAGACTTATATTCGTCTTATTTTTTATTATTTATATAAATATAAAAAAATTATTTATGATATATTAATTAATATAATATGTTAGACAAATTAATATTAGCGATGGGGTCTTACTAAGACTTCTTTAGAAAAATATATATCCACCTATATCTATAGTATTCTTTATATCTATATACTATAGATATAGAAAGATATAGAAGATATAGAAAATACTATAGATTTTGGTGTTTATACATCAGCCCAACCAATGACTATTCATGATTCCATAATTGAATCAATTCCATACCGGTTCTTAGAGGAATGTTATGGTAAAACTTCGTTTGAAACGATGTGGTAGAAAGCAACGTGCGACTTGAAGGACACGATCCGTTGTGGAGTTGTACATCCACCATTTTATGTAGGAATGAAGGTGCTCTTGGCTCGACATCATTGGTTCTGTTTCACTAGAACGCCTCGTTTTTTGTTGTCTTGGAATGTAAATAGTCCATGATGGAGCTCGAGTAGAAAGTATTAATTTATTTCTCGGGGCAAGGATCTAGGGTTAATGCCAATCAATAAAAAAATTGAAAAAACTTCGTAAATGTATCTTCGGTATGTAAATCGAAAGAATCCAATTCGAGCAAGTTTAAAATTAAAAAATTTATTGGAATTGATCAAACTTTTTCGATCCAAAGTGTTTCACGAGGGAATCCATCGTCTTGTAGGATTCTTTCATAGAAATCGAAAAAAGGGTATGTTGCTGCCATTTTGAAAGGATTAAAAAGCACCGAAGTAATGTCTAAACCCAATGATTTAAAATAAAACAAAGATAAAGGATCCCAGAACAAGGAAACACCTTTTTAATTGTCTTAATAACTGGATCAGACTGAAGAATCCAATTTTAAACGAGACAAACAAAAAAAGAGGAAAGACCGCTCAATAAATGAAATTTTCGAAAGATTTTCCTTTGAACTGTTTGAAAGTTATCCAACTTGAGTTATGAGAGTACGAATGCTTTCTTTTTCATTTTCAGGAAGAAAGAAGAAAAAAAAGACTTACATCTTTAATTGATTTGATCATTTTATGGACCCGGTTGTCATTTCTTAGATAGAATTACATACAGAGACAAAACCTCGAATCAATCATTTTCTCGAGCCGTACGAGGAGAAAGCTTCCTATACGTTTCTAGGGGGGGTGTTGTTCATCTACATCTATCCCAATGAGCCGTCTATCGAATCGTTGCAATTGATGTTCGATCCCGAAGAGAAGGAAAAGATATTCGGAAAGTAGGTTTTTATGATCCGATAAAGAATCAAACTTATTTAAATGTTCCTGCTATTTTATATTTCCTTGAAAAAGGGGCTCAACCTACAGGAACTGTTCAGGATATTTTAAAGAAGGCGGAGGTTTTTAAGGAACTTCGTCCTAATCAACCTAAATTCAATTAAGGAAATAAATTAAGGAAATACAAAAAAGGGGGTAGTGATTTGTATATAACTTTGTATGACTTTTCTCTTCTATTTTTTTGTATTTCCTCCCTTTCCTTTTCTATTTGTATTTATTTATCATTGCTTCCATTGAATTCCGTGTTCTATAACGAC